AGTCCACTCCTTCCCCATACTACAAGTGAAAGAGAAAATGTAAACACTACCATTAAAGCAGCCCAAGCGAAACTTACTATATCCATGCGAATGATGCCCCCTATCCCTATCTCTATGAAATGAAGGAATGATTCCATTATTGATTCATAATCATAGTGGAATCAATGGTGCAGAGTCAAAACAGGATTCTTGCTTACGGCTTTTTATGAAACAATTTCATGAATCCACTCATAAAAAGTTCATAGATTTCTTATTCTATAGAATTCTATTGAAATAGCAAAGAATTGAAAAAAAAAAATAGAATAAGAAAAAAGAAAAGATACAAATACAAAGAAGAGCCAGTTAACCATTCTGATTCAATTTATGAACAGTACTCAGAACCTCTAGTGAGTCTGAATACAAAGTATCTTCAGTTCTTTGCCACAATTCTTAAATGAATTTACCATCAGCCTATCTAATCTAATTTCATCGCAAACAGAGTTACCTCAATATTAAGAAAAGTATAAAATAATTAGGGAGTCTTTATAGTCTTTTTTAGAATCTTTTATTAAACCTTAGTAGTTAGTAGCTAAAAAGGAGTGTCTTTTAGGAACCTTTGGTTTGGATACCAAGATTTCCGACTTCTTACTTTCATAGTTCTCCAGAATGAATTATCGCTATTTCTTTTATTTGATATTTGATTCAATTCAGAATAGCCCAAACCAATCTTTCATAAGATTGGGTTGCTTCAGATTTATTGGTACTTTTTTTAGCCACACTCAGAACCCAGATTTTGAGAAAAAAGATGACAGTCTTTTATAGGACCTATGGTTCTCAAAATCAAGTATCGACAGACCTAGTTCTTGCCTATGCTTTTGCGGGGCAAGAATTCGTCAAGTTCGATCAACAGGATTAATAAATTCCAAGTCTTTTTTTGTTGATCAGGCGACACCCAGATTCGAACCGGGGATAAAGGATTTGCAGTCCCCCGCCTTACCACTTGGCCATGCCGCCAATTTACATCCAAAACAGATAAAGAAATGAAAAAGAATAAAGAAGAAATAAATTCTATAATAAATTCTAGAAATTCTATGTATATATTCTATATTCTATGAAATTATGAAATTCTATTAATTATATTAATTAATTATATTAAGATATTCTATTTTATTCTATTTCTATGCCTCTCCTCATTTTGGTTTTGATTTGAATTTTTTACTTTCTTAATTTCTTTTCTTTTTGGATCTTAAATCCCATTGTACTTATCCTTTTCCAAAAAAAATTCCTCTTTTTTATTGGATCCATTTTATATTCTTTTCTTCGATTGATTTTATCTCAAAACACGCGTCGCTTAAAAACTTACCTTTTCTTTTCACTTTTCTATAGATTTGATAGATCTATAGAAAAGTGAAAAGATTCCCGGCCCGGTCACAGACTGTAAAATGCAGGTCAATTTCGAATAAATTCTTATTTACTCCATTAACTATTTAATATTTACTTATTACTCTTTTACTCTTACTTACTTTTCTTACTTTGAATTAGCGAACAGCTCTTAATTTTGTATCTCCTTATCTTAATGGATGCAAAATCCAATTGATTTCCGACTAATCATTATCAATTACATGATCAATTCTAATTATAAGAAAATATATGTGTATATGTAAACCCCAGAAAAGTGTAAACTCTAGAACAGAAATTGTTATACGTGGATACCAAGCCGGGTCTCTTTCTTATGCACATATCCCTATATAGGATCATTGTGCTTGAATATTTCATTGAATATGAATAGAAGATAGACATTATGATAGAGTACGACCTAACCTAGGTTGCACCAAGTTCAATTCTTATAAAAGATGTGATATACGGATAGCTAGATAGCTATATCGTCATGTACTTCCTAAAGATTACTCCTATGACTATATACGTACGCAATTCCATTGTATTTTCTAAATTTGACTACCAAAAAAAGATTTGCGAATTCCTTTTTGAACATTCAATTGCGTGTGCTAAAAAAAAAGGGAACTCTATGCTGTTCCTGATTCTTCTGTTTTTATCTCATTCATAAAGAGCAGATTAAATCCTAAACTCATTGATTTTTTCTTTTTTTGTACGCTGATATCATAATATCATTAATATCATAATAAAAGAATTAGGTATTAGATCTAAATTGGATCAATTTTTATATCCGATAAAAGACTCCATCAGCCTAAGTGACAGAATTTTTCCCGGGAATGCTTTATTAATTTCCATTTCTTTCTATTTGTACCTGTCTCAAGATCAAATTCGAACTTGCATCGAAAATGCCCTTCATTTCTCTGTCTTGCTTTCGTTCATACGATATATATGGATGGAGTTGACTAAAATTTTATGTGATTCAGTAAACAGAATATCCATTCCATCATTGCTAGATCAATTGGTAGGGTTCGATGAATAGTGAGCCAAAAGCCGATAATGGGATTTTTTCAATAAAGAGGAAACTTCAGATTAAGATGCTCCAGAATGGAAATGAGGGAATGTCCACAATACCTGGATTTAGTCAGATACAATTTGAGGGATTTTGTAGGTTCATTAATCAGGGCTTGACGGAAGAATTTCATAAGTTTCAAAAAATTGAAGATAGAGATCAAGAAATTGAATTTCAATTATTTGTGGAAACATATCAATTGGTAGAGCCCTTGATAACAGAAAGAGATGCTGTGTATGAATCACTCACATATTCTTCTGAATTATATGTACCCGCGGTCTTAATTTGGAAAACCGGTAGAAATATGCAAGAACAAACCGTTTTTATTGGAAACATACCTATAATGAATTCTTTTGGAACCTCTATAGTAAATGGAATATACCGAATTGTGATCAACCAAATATTGCAAAGTCCCGGTATTTACTATCGTTCAGAATTGGAACATAACGGAGTTTCTGTCTATACCAGTACTATAATATCGGATTGGGGGGGAAGGTCGGAATTAGAAATTGATAGAAAAGCAAGGATATGGGCCCGTGTAAGTAGAAAACAAAAAATATCTATTCTAGTTCTATCATCAGCTATGGGTTCGAATATAAGAGAAATTTTAGATAATGTTTGTTACCCTGAGATTTTCTTGTCTTTCCCGAATGATAAAGAGAAAAAAAAGATTGGGTCAAAAGAAAATGCTATTTTGGAGTTTTATCAACAATTTGCCTGTGTAGGGGGGGATCCAGTATTTTCTGAGTCCTTATGCAAGGAATTACAAAAGAAATTTTTTCAACAAAGATGTGAGTTAGGAAAGATTGGTCGACGAAATATGAACCGGAGACTGAATCTTGATATACCCCAAAACAATACATTTTTGTTACCACGAGATTTATTGGCTGCTGTGGATCATTTGATTGGAATTAAATTGGGAATGGGTACACTTGACGATATGAGTCACTTGAAAAATAAACGTATTCGTTCTGTAGCAGATCTATTACAGGATCAATTTGGATTGGCTCTTGTTCGTTTAGAAAATACGGTTCGAGGAACTATATGTGGAGCAATCAGGCATAAATTGATACCGACTCCTCAAAATTTGGTAACTTCAACTTCATTAACAACTACTTATGAATCGTTTTTTGGTCTACACCCTTTATCTCAAGTTTTGGATCGAACTAATCCGTTGACACAAATTGTTCATGGGCGAAAATGGAGTTATTTGGGTCCTGGAGGATTGACGGGGCGAACTGCTAGTTTTCGAATACGAGATATCCACCCGAGTCACTATGGACGTATTTGTCCAATTGACACGTCCGAAGGAATTAATGTTGGACTTATGGGATCATTAGCTATTCATGTGAAGGTTGGTTATTGGGGATCTATAGAGAGTCCATTTTATGGATTATCTGAGAGATCAAAAGAGGCACAGATGGTTTATTTATCACCAAATAGAGATGAATATTATATGGTAGCAGCAGGAAATTCTTTGGCCTTGAATCGGGATATTCAAGAACAACAGGTTGTTCCAGCTCGATATCGTCAAGAATTCCTGACTATTGCATGGGAAGAGATTCATCTTAGAAGCATTTTTCCCTTCCAATATTTTTCTATTGGAGCTTCCCTCATTCCTTTTATTGAGCATAATGATGCGAATCGAGCTTTAATGAGTTCTAATATGCAGCGCCAAGCAGTTCCCCTTTCTCGGTCCGAGAAGTGCATTGTTGGAACTGGGTTGGAAGGACAAACGGCTCTAGATTCGGGGGTTTCAGTTATAGCCGAACGCAAAGGAAAAATCATTTATACTGATACTCAAAAGATCATTTTCTCAAGTAATGGGGATACTCTAAGCATTCCATTGGTTATGTATCAACGTTCCAACAAAAATACTTGTATGAATCAAAAAACTCAGGTTCAGCGGGGTAAATACATTAAAAAGGGACAAATTCTAGCGGGCGGTGCGGCTACAGCTGGTGGGGAACTCGCTTTAGGAAAAAATGTATTAGTAGCTTATATGCCATGGGAAGGTTACAATTTTGAAGACGCAGTACTAATTAGCGAACGTCTGGTTTATAAAGATATTTATACTTCTTTTCATATCCGGAAATATGAAATTCAGACTCATGTAACAAGCCAAGGTCCTGAAAGAATCACTAAGGAGATCCCGCATTTAGAGGCTCATTTACTCCGAAATTTAGACAGAAATGGAATTGTGATGCTGGGATCTTGGATAGAAACAGGTGATATTTTAGTAGGTAAATTAACACCTCAGACAGCGAGCGAATCCTCATATGCCCCGGAGGATAGATTATTACGAGCTATACTTGGCATTCAGGTATCCACTTCAAAAGAAACTTCTCTAAGACTACCTATAGGGGGAAGGGGTCGAGTTATTGATGTGAGATGGATCCATAGAAGAGGGGTTTCCAATTCTAATCCAGAAAGGATTCGTGTATATATTTCACAGAAACGTGAAATCAAAGTAGGTGATAAAGTAGCTGGAAGGCATGGGAATAAGGGTATAATTTCTAAGATTTTGTCTAGACAAGATATGCCCTATTTGCAAGAT